AAAAAGGGAACATAATCCCACTTTAGTTCTTTACCATAACCATACATATATTTTTTACCCATCTCTAAAAATGGAGGTATATATCTATACGCTAGATGAATAAGTATGTATCATGCTCTTGACTATTAATGAATATATATCCTGATCTGTCTCGATTAATTTGTATGAATATCTATCCGATATATTATTCATGTGTCAGGAACCAGATTTGAACTGGTGACACGAGGATTTTCAGTCCTCTGCTCTACCAACTGAGCTATCCCGACCATTTCCCGTGCATTATCCTAGTGGAGTACTTGTATCTATGTCAATTAAAGGGACTAAATCTAAATAAAGTAAAGTATTAAATAAAGTAAAGTATTAAAAAATTTTATCTAATAAATGTATGGATAATGATATGGAATGTGAATGATTCAATAATAGAGATTCCTTGCCCATATATGTTCATTTGTACAGGTATCGTATCTATCCAAATTGGGATAAGATCCAAAGATTTCTCTTCGGATCCGTTTGTGAAAGAGTAGAGTGAATGAGAAAGAAAGATAGTGAATTTTGTTTGAACCACTGATGAAAAAAAGAGGATAAATAGTTAGGAAGTAAAATGGACTTTTTGTTGGGGATAGAGGGACTTGAACCCTCACGATTTCTAAAGTCGACGGATTTTCCTCTTACTATAAATTTCATTGTTGTCGGTATTGACATGTAGAACGGGACTCTCTCTTTATTCTCGTCCGATTAATCAGTTTTTCAAAAGATCTATCATATCAAACTCTGGAATGAATGATTTGATCACTGAATATTCGATTCTTCCTTCAACTTCGATTGGAATGGATTCACAATAACTCTGCATTTTTTCTTTCATATATATATTCGATAGATTCGGGTCGTGATTAATCGTTTGATATGTTAGTATGTATACGTACGTATTAGATATATTATATAATATAAGGCCGTCCTTTCTGTAATTTCGATAGAGGAATTCCAGCTACCAACACAACGTAGTCAACTCCATTCGTTAGAACAGCTTCCATCGAGTCTCTGCACCTATCCTTTTTTTATTCTAGTTTTATAAACCCTTGTTTTCTCAAAATAAAGATTTGGCTCAGGATTGCCCATTTTTAATTCCAGGGTTTCTCTGAATTTGGAAGTTACCACTTAGTAGGTTTCCATACCAAGGCTCAATCCAATCAAGTCCGTAGCGTCTACCAATTTCGCCATATCCCCTTTTGATTTGAGACCAAGATCCAGTTGGAATTCCACCCATCTCTTTCATTTATTTTGGAACCGTTGAATTCATTAGATAATGATTCCCATATCGAAAAAGTGTATGCTGCTATTTGATTTTTTTGGGGATCCTCTATCAGTTTATTTCTATTGGATAAACCTTGTTTTAATCAGAAATGATTCTATCATTGATGTATCCGCAATTCAATATGGATAGATATATCCCATATATATATATGTTTCTCCCTCCCTTTCTTTTTTACAGTGCGATTTGGAATACTGGAACGGTCGATATTCATTCTTCTTTTTTTTTTTCGTCCTATCTCTTCCTTTTCCGAATGAAACCAGAAGAATGTCTCATTCTAATTTGGATTGTATCTTTATCCTTATCTTATCTTTTCTTAGGACCGATCCGCTCGCTATACGCTATAATTATTGCTATAACTGCTTTACTTTAAGAAATAAATAAATTTTATATTAAGAAATAATTAGATTTTTTATAATCATAATTTATAATTTTCTCATTAATATATATATATACATATTCATTAACATATATATACATATTAAAAAATATAAATATAATGTATAAATATATAAATAAAATGTATAAAATGCATAAAAAAAGAATAGAATGTATAAATAATAATTAATGTAATTAATATGATATAATGAAAATTCTACTAATTAGTCATATACTAATTAGTCATATATTTCTATTAGAAAAATATCTATTAGAAAAATAGAATTCTATTAATTCTATTTAGTCATATCTAGTTCTATGTCATATCTAGTTCTATATTATTAGTTATAACTAATATAACTAATAATATTATAATAATAATAATATTAGATATAACTAATATATCTAATGATATATATATATAATGATATAGATATAACAATAGAACTATGAACTATATAGTTCATATTAAATTAATAGCTAATAGCCCTAAGCTAAGATCCAGCAGTTTCCTGAATTCCTATACACTATTTCTATTTGTTATACTATTTCTATTTCTGTTATGTGAGCCCGCTTAGCTCAGAGGTTAGAGCATCGCATTTGTAATGCGATGGTCATCGGTTCGATTCCGATAGCTGGCTTTTTTTTTTCTCTATCGATTTTTCCATGATTGATAATCTCTCCTTTTCTCAAAATGTTGGATCACCGATCTATTATGTCGTGGTAACTTGTAACTATGAATAAAAAATGGATTGGAGCAATTAGATCTCTACAGAACAAATCATAAAACGGAGCCTCAACTTCCTATATATA